TTCATTTCTTTAACTAACTACAAAGATGATGCTACAAAGATGATGGGTTTTTCACTCTATTTTCTATATAATCTCGAAAGAAAAAAATCTAAAACCTATAAAGGAAACGATAATAGAAATTGCTAATTACAAGTTTTAAAAATCTAGTTATCTTTTCAAATCTAGTTAAAATAAATAAATATTTTTTTTTGCTGATCTCGTTCTCCGCGTAGGATACCTATTTTTGGTCTCATTCGATAGATTAAATGAAGAAAACCGCTCTACTATTTAATCTAATGAGTTCAAATTAAAGTAGAAGGGGCGTATTCTAGGTTCTAAGGTCACTTAAAAAAAAGAATAAAACAACTTATTTTCAAATTTTTACATATTAATTCAAAAAAAAGTTATATGTTTTGACTGAAGTTAGATAATAGAGTTCTTTTTTTTTTTATTAAAGAGTTTTTCAATGAATCAGTTACGTGAATTCTGAATCCTGAGATGGTGCAAATGCCAAAGACGATGGATTGCGTTCTTTTTCTCTATTTTTGTTCATACCACCTATACTATAATGATTGATAATTCACAAATTTTAAATTGAATTTTTTGATTCTTGTAACTAGTATTTTTATCTATCTCTATCTCTTAAAAAAATTTTTTTTATTGAAACTTAGGGAAGTACTTTAGAAACATATGTATAAAAAAACATATTTTATTGAGTCCCTTCATGCCTACTATAACTAGTTATTTCGGTTTTCTACTAGCAGCTTTAACTATAACCTCGGTTCTATTTATTGGTCTAAGCAAAATACGACTTATTTGAAATTAATTGAATGAAGAATTTTTTATAAAAAGGAGTTCTGTGGTATTTCATATGTTCGATAGTTCCCTACCGGGTTAATTACCCAATTTTGGTCATTGAGATTCATCGGCAATACAGATTAAGAGCTAGGAATAGCTAGTACCTCTCTTTTCTCCCTTTAAAAAATGAAAATAAAATTGAAATGATTGAAGTTTTTTTATTTGGAATCGTCTTAGGTCTAATTCCTATTACTTTGGCTGGATTATTCGTAACGGCTTATTTACAATACAGGCGTGGTGATCAGTTGGACTTTTGATTAATTAACATCTCTTTTTTTACTGACCTCCTTCTTGCTTTCATATGCGGGAGGTCTAATTCAGATTGCTGCTCAATTATTTGCGAACAGTGGAATTTTGACACAATCTAATAAACAAGAATGAAATCACGCTCTGTAGGATTTGAACCTACGACATTGGGTTTTGGAGACCCACGTTCTACCGAACTGAACTAAGAGCGCTTTTCTTGTTTTTTCTAAAAAACGAAAAGGCTATAAACTATAAAGAGGACATTCTTTAACCCGAATAGATTTTGTACGTATATACTATATCATAGTATATCATAAATTTCAGAATTATATGTATGTCCTATTTTATTAAAAAAAGATAGATCTAAAAAAGATCCCTCGTTACTGCTCAGAAGAGCAGTAATAGGTAGGGATGACAGGATTTGAACCCGTGACATTTTGTACCCAAAACAAACGCGCTACCAAGCTGCGCTACATCCCTTTCAATTGGTTTACAGTGTCATTGTAGAGAATTCCTGCTTTGTTTTCCACATCCTTCTTCTTTTTTATTGGTATATCAAATTAATTTCTTATTTTTTTGTCTCATATCAGATAACAAACATATAATTTAAAAATTTACTTTTTTTACAAAAATTCTATCAATTTAAATTTTACATAAAAGGCGTTTCCATTTTCAAATGGAATCTATAAGATCGTTCTAGTAGACAATATTTCAATTCTAATTTTGAAAATGGGGGGGTTACGTATACAAGAACTTCTTAACTACATGTACATCTGTAGTTATATATATTACTATATATAATGTAATACAATAAAGAAGAAAGAAGGAGGATTTCAAATGCGAGATCTAAAAACATATCTTTCCGTAGCGCCGGTACTAAGTACTCTATGGTTCGTTTCATTAGCAGGTTTATTAATAGAGATTAATCGTTTATTTCCAGATGCATTAACATTTCCCTTTTTTTAATTCTAGTTATTAACATCAGAAAGGGTGAAAAAATTTAGAGATACAATCAACGATCTGGGACTAATTATCCCCCCCCCACCTTTTTCTAATTCATTCTTAAAAAAAATTAGAAAAAAGGTGGGTTCAGGATTTATTAATAGAACGAAAAAAGGTGTTGCTAGGGAAATAGTATCCTACGAGATACTTACAAAAATACTGTACAAAGATTTTAAATATAGTTTTCAAAAAATCATTGTATTGCTTATTATTTTATTTTTATTTAATTACTAAATAATATTCATTGCAACAAAATATTTCCTCATTTTTTTTTAGTTAACAGCTTCTATTTTTTTGGTTCTTGTTCTTTCTGGATCCTAAAAATCAAATAGAAGATTGGGGTGAATCATAAATCCAAAGGAGGTTTCATGGCCAAGGGTAAAGATGTTCGAGTAACAATTATTTTGGAATGTACCTGTTGTGTTCGAAATGATATTAAGAAAGAATCGGCGGGAATTTCCAGATATATTACTCAAAAGAATCGGCATAACACCCCTAGTCGATTGGAATTGAGAAAATTCTGTCCCTATTGTTATAAACATACAATTCACGGGGAAATCAAGAAATAGATAAAATTGAGTGCTTGTATGTCAACTGTTATTTTAAGAACAGGAATAATGATAGTATTTATATATTACATATATATAAATATAAACAAATAAATCAATAGAAATAAATCTAATTCTTAATTCTATATAGAAACTCTATCCTATATAGAATATAAATAGAAATCGTTTTTATTTTGATCCGATCAAAATAGGATTTTAGAGATAAGGAATAAAAAAATTATGAATAAATCTAAGCGACTTTTTACTAAATCCAAGCGATCTTTTCGTAGGCGTTTGCCCCCGATCCAATCGGGGGATCGAATTGATTATAGAAACATGAGTTTAATTAGTCGATTTATTAGTGAACAAGGGAAAATTTTATCTAGACGGGTGAATAGAGTGACTTTAAAACAACAACGATTAATTACTATTGCTATAAAACAAGCTCGTATTTTATCTTTGTTACCTTTTCTTAATAATCAGAAACAATTTGAAAGAAGCGAGTCGACCCCTAGAACTACTAGCCTTAGAACCAGAAAAAAATAGACTTATTCTTCAATTGAATAACAATTCCAAACTGAAGGAATTAAAAAAGAGATTAATATTTTGTTCGAAAAATACAATCAAGAATCAAAATTTGATTGTTACGTCTGTGTCTGTCATAAAAAAAAAAAAAAAGAAAAGAATCGTCGAAAATAAAAACTCTTTTTTTAGCGACTATATACCCTCGTTTTTTTTTTATAATACTAATTTCTACTCTACCTTCCCGAGCTCATTCTCCTTAGAACTCTATTTCTAATATTTTAGTGGGTTTCCTCCAACCCCCTTATTTTTTGATCTCATTCGAAATCGTATAAAGACAACTCCTATTTAATAGAGCTATTTGTGCAAGTATTTTCCGATTAAGAAGCAATTGCTTCTTGTACAGATTGTGTATGAATCGGTTATAACTATAGAATACCCCCGTTTCGTGAATTACGGCATTTATTCGAGTGATCCATAAACGCCGAAAATCTCTTTTTCTTTTACCCCTATCCCGATGAGCCGAAACTAAAGCTCTTATTCTCTGTTGAGTCATAGTTCGTGTAAGCCGTGAATGAGCCCCTCGAAAGCTGGATGCAAATAAACGAAGTTTTGTTCTGCGCCTCCGAGCTATATATCCGCGTTTAATTCTAGTCATTGAATAAATCAAACTTTGATGAATAACTAATTCTTTTTTTAGTTATTCTTTTCCCCTTTACTAGTCTATTAATAACCACACGAATTATTCCAATGTATAAAAAAAATTCCAATGGCTTTTGCTACTCTAACCTTCCCCACCACTATTTTTGCTAGGTTTTTTCCTTTGCTTTGAATGGAGAAATAGCCTTGATACTTAATATAAAAAATAGAATAACTACAAAAAGTAGTAAATATAAATGGATAAATAGTGGGTTCCGTCGTTTATATGGTTACTTCTAAAACGGTGAGGTCCTCTCTATACACCGGAGCTCCTTCTTTTAATTAATCAATACTATTGGTAACTTGTACAATTCACATTCTTTGGCTCTACCCCATGAATATTCCAGTAATAGGTCTTTCACAATGAGATCCACTTTATACAGTAACGGTATTTCATTTTAAAAATTGATTTGGTCGTTTACCCTGTTAGTCCGTTCTTTTCTTTCAAGAGTGGAATCTTTTTAATAAAAAAAAGTCATTTCCCCCGCTTAATGGATAACCATTTGTTATCATTGGGGGTTTTCTAAAAAATGGAGTTGATTGGATTTGCACCAATGTAAACCATAAGTTTCAGACACAATAGAAGATATGAGCGATCTAGCTTTTTTAAATAATGAATCGAGTTCCTACATTATATTTTATTCAAAGGTACTGATCCTTGATGTTTAAAAAAGAATTTACTTTTTGTGTCTCAGTCTATGATCTAAACGAGTCGCACATACACCCGAGTACATGTTCCTCGTCGCTGAGGGCATCCCCGAAGCGCTGGGGATTTCGTGACATTTCGGATTGGCTGTCTTGTATTTCTAATAAGTTGTTTAATGGTTGGCATACGGAATCATATAAATAATGGGCTGGTTTAGATTGGTTCTAACCGGCTAATTCTGAATTACTTCTCTTCAAGATTCTCTTCAATATATTTTTTTTATATTGAAGAGAATATGAAACTACACCTTTAATCTAAAAAGATATAAAATTAGAAATTGTAGATTTGCATGAAATCGCTCCTATTTTTTATTGAACCGCTACAAGATCAACAATTCCATGAGCTTGGGCTTCTGTTGCTGACATAAAAACATCCCTTTCCATATCTTCGGATACAACCCATATAGGTTTGCCCGTTCTTTGTACATAAACCCTTGTGATGGTTTCGCGAAGTTTTAGTAGTTCTTCCGCTTCCAAGATAAATTCTCCCGTTTGTGCCTCATAAAACGAACTAGCGGGTTGATGGATCATTACCCTGATGATATAATAGAAAAGGTTCTTATATTTCGCAGAACGAGGCGAGATAACCAAAAAAGCAGAGAAATTTGAAAAACCGTACAGGCTTTTTTGTGCATTGCATACGGCTCCACAATGGAATTTACGTTTTTTTGACCTTTCTTTTCGGTGAACGAAAACAAAATATAGGTTGTATTATACGCAGATCCATAAATGATCCAATTACCATCCTTCTTTTTTTGTAGGAGTTAAAAAAATACTATGATGGTTCCGTTGCTTTATATATCATTTTTTTGATTCGTCTATGATTCAGCAATCCCAAAGTGTCTTTTTTAATATAAATTTTGTAAATAAGCTTCCGGTGTGAAAACAAAGTTTGTGACGCTGAGATGTGCCCGAATAGGTAAGATATCATTTGAAATACCCCTTCCTTTTCTCATACTACTCTTTCAATATATAATCTAAATTTTTTTAATCCCAAAAATTTCATATCGAATTCGAAGTGCCATGCTATTATTACTTAACTAATTCATATTTCCGGTGGCGAAGGCATAGTATTTTTTCTCTAAAATTAAAAAACTCATTGGCGCCAAGCGTGAGGGAATGCTATACGTTTGGTAATTGCCCCTCCGACTAGGATAAAGGATGCTATTGAAGCGGCCAATCCCATGCATATTGTCTGTACATCGGGTCGCACAAATTGCATAGTATCATAAATAGCCATTCCAGATATTACCCATCCGCCAGGAGAGTTTATAAACAAATAAAGATCCTTGGTATCCTTTTCTATACTGAGATATATCATAAGACTAATAAGTTGATTCGATATTTCGGTATCAACTTCTTGGCCTAAAAAAAATAATCTTTCTCGATAAAGTCGGTTGATTAGGATAAAATTTTATTCCTTAGGAGCCGTACAGGCACCTTTTGATGCATACGGTTCAATAAAAATTGTGAAAAAATCAATGTGTCGATTCCAACCCCCCTTTTTTCATAGAAGGCTTTTCTTTCTAACTTTTAAGGGAAGGGCTTGCTCTCTTTTTAAAAGTAAAAGAAAAAAGACGTTTTTGCCCCTTTTATTCGATATTATAATCCTATAATAAAACGATTGATTAAGCCTGTCAGACTAACTTGATTCATTGATACTTTTTTTTCATCGAGATTCAGTTGAAATGGCGATGGTTTTTTCTTGTTCCTGAACGGGCTTCTTTCTTTTTTATTCCATTTTTTAGGTTTATGCTCTACCCCGAGTAAAAGGAAAAATTTGCCCGATTTTTATTTGCACATATAGGACAAATGAACCAAATACCGCGTCTTTTTTTTTTACTACTCCTTCTTTTTTTTCAATTCATTTCTTTCACGTGTCTTCTGTCAAATAGTCACTAAATTATGAATTATATTATTTGATTTGATCAACAGTTTTAGATCACCCTGTTTAAAAATTTTTTTTTTCAGAATTTTGCATATCATAACAAGTAGTAATTAAAAAAATATTATATATTAATTATCAATTGGGTTTTTGCTAAACGGAGTCTGGATACTTCATTTTATTAGTCCGATCACGTAAACCATAAAAAATTTTGATAATCTAATATCAATCTAAATACTCCCTGCATTTAATTCCACTTTATTTTTTACGATTCGCGTTACAAATTTTTGATAATTAAATCAATCTTTTTGGGCGAAACAGAGGATATCTCGATCGAGGGAGAAAATGGGAAAATCCCATATAGCCCAATATATCTGACAAGTCGCACTATATGTCAACCCAAGATGTATCTCCTTCTCCAGGACTTCGAAAAGGTACTTTTGGAACGCCAATAGGCATGAAATGAAAAAAAAGAGAATGAAGTTCTCTATTTCACTTTGATGTGGAAACGTAAGACTGGGGTTTCATTTTTTAATAATATTTATTATCCTTTTTTCCTACTTTATTAATCATATTTAAATTAATCATATTTAATACATAAGTTGAATAAGCTAAAATAAAATATAAAATAAAAGTAAAGTAAGAGAGAATGAATAAAAATAAAGGAAATTTTTTACGAACGGGCTTCTGAATGATGAACAACAATAGCTATCTTGGTTCATATAAAATAGGATTCACCCCCATTGCGTATTGGTACTTATCGGATATAGAATAGATCCGCTTCCCTTTTTTCCTATGAATCGAATTGTTCCATTATTACTAACAGAATAGAACAAAAATTAATCCTTTCTACGAAATAATTACCTAAAAAGGGGGGGGTCCGTAGCATAGTTTTTTCCAATGCAATAAAGTTACATAGTGTCTATTTTTCGTTGATAAAGGGGTATTTCCATGGGTTTGCCTTGGTATCGTGTTCATACTGTTGTATTGAATGATCCCGGTCGTTTGCTTTCTGTTCATATAATGCATACCGCTCTGGTTGCTGGTTGGGCCGGTTCGATGGCTCTATATGAATTAGCTGTTTTTGATCCCTCCGACCCTGTTCTTGATCCAATGTGGAGACAAGGTATGTTCGTTATACCTTTCATGACTCGTTTAGGAATAACCAACTCATGGGGCGGTTGGAATATTACAGGAGGGACTATAACGAACCCGGGTCTTTGGAGTTACGAAGGGGTAGCCGCAGCACATATCGTGTTTTCTGGCTTATGCTTCTTGGCATCTATTTGGCATTGGGTATATTGGGATCTAGAAATTTTTTGTGATGAACGTACAGGAAAACCTTCTTTGGATTTGCCTAAGATTTTTGGAATTCATTTATTTCTTTCAGGAGTGGCTTGCTTTGGTTTTGGCGCATTTCATGTAACAGGATTATTTGGTCCTGGAATATGGGTATCCGACCCTTATGGACTAACCGGAAAGGTCCAACCCGTAAATCCGGCGTGGGGCGTGGAGGGTTTTGACCCTTTTGTTCCGGGAGGAATAGCCTCTCATCATATTGCAGCAGGGACGTTGGGTATATTAGCGGGCTTATTCCATCTTAGTGTTCGTCCGCCTCAACGTCTATACAAAGGATTACGTATGGGTAATATTGAAACCGTCCTTTCCAGTAGTATTGCTGCTGTCTTTTTTGCAGCTTTTGTTGTTGCTGGAACTATGTGGTATGGTTCTGCAACTACTCCCATCGAATTATTTGGTCCTACTCGTTATCAATGGGATCAGGGATACTTTCAACAAGAAATATATCGAAGAGTTAGTGTTGGACTAGCTGAAAATCAAAGTTTATCAGAAGCTTGGGCTAAAATTCCTGAAAAATTAGCTTTTTATGATTATATTGGTAATAATCCAGCAAAGGGGGGTTTATTCCGAGCGGGTTCAATGGACAATGGGGATGGAATAGCTGTTGGATGGCTAGGACACCCCGTCTTTAGAAATAAAGAAGGGCGTGAACTTTTTGTACGCCGTATGCCTACTTTTTTTGAAACTTTTCCGGTTGTTTTGGTAGACGGAGACGGAATTGTTAGAGCCGACGTCCCATTTAGAAGGGCAGAGTCTAAATATAGTGTCGAACAAGTAGGTGTAACTGTTGAGTTTTATGGTGGTGAACTCAATGGAGTTAGTTATAGTGATCCCGCAACTGTGAAAAAATATGCTAGACGGGCTCAATTGGGTGAGATTTTTGAATTAGATCGTGCTACTTTGAAATCCGATGGTGTTTTTCGTAGCAGTCCAAGAGGTTGGTTTACTTTTGGGCATGCTTCGTTTGCTCTACTTTTCTTCTTTGGACACATTTGGCATGGTTCTAGAACCCTTTTCAGAGATGTTTTTGCTGGTATTGATCCAGATTTGGATGCTCAAGTAGAATTTGGGGCATTCCAAAAACTTGGAGATCCAACTACAAAAAGACAAACAGTCTGATGCAACATTTATTTTTTTTCTTATAGTTTCTGTTTGCGATTTTATTTAATAGGTAGGGTACTGTAGAAATCTTGATTTAAATCGCAGCCGTTTCTTTGACTCTTTCTTTATCCGTAGGGATACTCCCAAGTAAACAAAAACAAAACAGGTATGAAAGCTATAATTGTAAACCACAATCAAATTTATGGAAGCATTGGTTTATACATTTCTCTTAGTATCGACTTTAGGGATAATTTTTTTCGCTATTTTTTTTCGGGAACCACCTACAATTTCAACTAAAAAATGAAATAATTTTTCATTATCTTCATTGACGTAATCAGCCTCCAAATATTTGGAGGCTGATTACGTCAACTAGTCCCCGTGTTCCTCGAATGGATCTCTTAGTTGTTGAGAGGGTTGCCCAAAGGCAGTATATAGAGCATACCCAGTAAAACTTACAAGTAACCCAGATATAAAGATGGCGACTAGGGTTGCTGTTTCCATTATTATAGAATTGAAAGACCACAATGGATCTATGATAAGATCGTTTATTTACAACGGAATGGTATACAAAGTCAACAGATCGTAATGAATACAAAAAAAGATTTATGGCTACACAAACTGTTGAAGATAGTTCTAGATCAGGTCCAAGAAGCACTACTGTAGGGAAGTTATTGAAACCATTGAATTCCGAATATGGTAAAGTAGCTCCTGGATGGGGAACGACCCCTTTGATGGGTGTTGCAATGGCTCTATTTGCGGTATTCCTATCTATTATTTTGGAGATTTATAATTCTTCTGTTCTACTGGATGGAATTTCAGTGAATTAGACTGAGAAGAATCTTGAAGTCCTAGCTTTTAGTTCGATATAAAAAAAAGTAAATTATGTAGGTCTAAAAATTTTAGCCTATTCTCCTTTTGGTAGTTCGACCGCGAAATCTTTTTCTGCATTGTATATTTCCGGAATATGAGTGTGTGACTTGTTAGAATTGACCCTATGGATAGTACAGAGAGTGGGGTCTGTCATCTTTATCAAGATGGTTTTACTTCGTCGGATATTCATTCGAGTATCTGGAGCACGAAATAGATCAAATAGATC